AAATCCTTTACTTATTCAATTCTTAAATTTATAAGACAAGAACAAGATAATAACTAATAATACGAATAAAGGGTGGATTATCATACATATATTTCATGTAGAAACATGTAGAAAGATGAATAGGTCCATTTATTTACATATTTATTGTATTTTATTATTTATTGTATTTATTAATTAATATATTAATTAATATATATTTATTAAAACATATACTTATATACTCCCTATTAAGTATATATACTCACTTAGGTATACTTAGTATAATATAAAAATTATATATGAATTATAAGATATCTTTATAACAATATAAGGATAAGGTTAAAATATTAATATAAAACAATAAATAACAGATACAAATATTAAATCGAGGTACCCATTTTATGATAACTCTCAACAGCTTCCCCTCAATTTTTGTGCCTTTAGTGGGCTTAGTATTTCCGGCAATTGCAATGGCTTCTTTATCTCTTTATGTTCAAAAAAACAAGATTTTTTAGATACGATAAGGACAAATCTTATCTTTTTTTTTTTTTTCAAGACTTACTTGGATCATAACACGGATATCTATTTAGTAGAATATGGTCTAACATGTGTCGTCCTTCGGGCATAAGCTCTTATGTATGTGTAAATATGATATATGGTTAAATGAATTATAACTATTTTCACGGGATCGGGGAGAATTTCTGAAATGTAAAGTAAATATATCTATATGTATTAGGAAATCATATGAATATGAAAAGGATGTTATTATTTTAGTTGGGATCTAAGAAATTCGATGAATTACCCCTAAAGGTTCACATCATAATAGTGCTGGTTGATGAGAGTTACTTCGGAAACAAAAAAAAAAATAAAATTTATTTTTGTTATTCTCCCAATTCCAATAAAATGCAACTAGGTCTAGTTATAGTATGAGTTGGCGATCAGAACGTATATGGATAGAACTTATAGCGGGGTCTCGAAAAACAAGTAATTTCTGCTGGGCCTTTATTCTTTTTTTAGGTTCATTAGGGTTTTTATTGGTTGGAACGTCCAGTTATTTTGGTAGGAATTTTATATCTTTATTTCCTTCTCAGCAAATAATTTTTTTTCCACAAGGGATCGTGATGTCTTTCTATGGGATCGCAGGTCTTTTTATTAGCTCCTATTTGTGGTGTACAATTTCGTGGAATGTAGGTAGTGGTTATGATCGATTCGATATAAAAGAGGGCATAGTGTGTATTTTTCGTTGGGGATTCCCTGGAAAAAATCGTCGCATATTCCTCCGATTCCTTATGAAAGACATTCAGTCCATCAGAATAGAAATTAAAGAGGGTATTTATGCTCGGCGTGTCCTTTATATGGAAATCAAAGGCCAAGGGGCCATTCCCTTGACTCGTACTGATGAGAATTTGACTCCACGAGAGATTGAGCAAAAAGCTGCTGAATTGGCCTATTTCTTGCGTGTACCAATTGAAGTATTTTGAAAAAAGGAACTGAAGAATGAATACTTTGCAAGAGAGAAAAAACTCAAGAATCCTCCTTTTTTTCTATAGCATAACTTAGAACGCTTATTCGAGCCAAAGAAAACGTATACGAAACAATTCTAAAATCTAAAATTAAATTGTTTGTGTCCACAATTTTTTTTTTTTTTTAGAAATATTTTTTATTTTGATAGAACGGGAGTTCTTTCGTCTCAAAATCCGACTACTATTAATTTGAAGTGGGCTCTTTTTTATTCTATTTCTGTATTCTTTCTAAATTCAAGGACTAACCACTGTAAAATAAAAACCCGGAAATAGATTCATGGGCTCGATGACTTGTAAGAGAACTTATGCTTGATAGAAATATTAGTATCGTATATAGTCGACGAATGAGGTGCGTTCATTAAAAAAAAAAATCACAGACGAAAAAATGGAAAAAAAGAAAGTATTCATTTTCCTTCTATATCTTGCATCTATAGTATTTTTGCCTTGGTGGATCTCTCTCTCATTTAATAAAAGTCTGGAATCTTTGGTTACTAATTGGTGGAATACTAGGCAATCCGAAATTTTTTTGAATGATATTCAAGAAAAGAGTATTCTAAAAAAATTCATAGACTTAGAGGAACTCCTACGTTTGGACGAAATGATAAAGGAATACCCGGAAACACATTTACAAAGTCCTCGCATCGAAATCTACAAAGAAACGATCGAATTGATCAAGATGCACAACAAGGATCGCATCCATACAATTTTACACTTCTCGACAAATATAATCTGTTTCGTTATTCTAAGTGGTTATTCTATTCTAGGTAATGAAGAACTTGTTATTCTTAACTCTTGGGTTCAAGAATTCCTATATAACTTAAGCGACACAATAAAAGCTTTTTCTATTCTTTTATTAACTGATTTATGTATAGGATTCCATTCGCCCCACGGTTGGGAATTAATGATTGGCTCTGTCTACAAAGATTTTGGATTTGCTCATAATGATCAAATTATATCCGGTCTTGTTTCTACCTTTCCAGTCATTTTAGATACAATTT